TTAATATACTCTTTACTCCTCTATAAAATAGAGGAGTATATCTCCAGACACCTAGATGGATAAGTATGTATCATGATCTAGACTATAAATGAAGATCTATGTTGATCCATATCAATTCATTTTTAGAATAGATACTTATAGAAATGAATCATGTGCCAAGAACCAGATTTGAACTGGTGACACGAGGATTTTCAGTCCTCTGCTCTACCAACTGAGCTATCCCGGCCATACCCGATGCATCATCTTCATTTTACTAGATAATTTTCGTCTATGTCAATTAACAAGACGAAAAGGTATTACTACAGTCTTATCCAGGCCCTGGATTTTCTTGGATCGTAAAAAAAAAAAAGACTTTTTAAGGTTCAGTATGAGAAATGATATAGACTGCGAATCATTCAAATGGAGATTCCTTGCTGAAAGATGTTCATTTTTGCATGTATCATAAGACTTATGATAAGAAAACAAAAATTTTGCTTGGATCCGTTTGTGAAAGAGGAGAGTGAATGAAAAAGATAAAAATTTTTAACTACTAATGAAACGAGAGTATAGGATAAATAGTTACGGAGTCAAATCAGCCTTTTGGGGTGGGGATAGAGGGACTTGAACCCTCACGATTTCTAAAGTCGACGGATTTTCCTCTTACTATAAATTTCATTGTTGTCATCATTGACATGTAGAATGGGACTCTATCTTTATTCTCGTCCGATTAATCAGCTCTTCAAAAGATCTATCAGACTATGGAAGTGAATTATTTTATCAATGAATATTCGATTCTTTCTTTAACTAGGAATCTATTCACAACAATTCTTTCATTTTCATATATTTTCATATAAAAAATACAGATTTGAGTCATCATTAATGATTTGATATAGTATTTCAGTACGTATACATATGTATATAAGATTTATCCTTCATCCTTTCTGGAATTTGGATGGAGGGATTCCTTTACCAACGCAACGTAGTCAACTCCATTTGTTAGAACAGCTTCCATTGAGTCTCTGCACCTATCCTTTTTTTATTCTCACTTTTTGAACCCTTGTGTTTGATTTTTATTTCGGAAAACAGGATTTGGCTCAGGATTGCCCATTTTTAATTCCAGGGTTTCTCTGAATTTGAAAGTTTTCACTTAGTAGGTTTCCATACCAAGGCTCAATCCAATTAAGTCCGTAGCGTCTACCAATTTCGCCATATCCCCCTTTTTGTTTTGAGATTAGGATCTTTTTGTGATGTGGTTCCTTTTTTGCTTTCATTCTTTCATTTATTTTGTGATGGAACCTTTGAATTCATTAGATACCGATTCCTATATTGAATCGTGTTTCCTCCTAATTTTATTTTTTGCCTATCTTCTTTCATCTCTATCGGGGCACCTTATTTGGTCCAATCAGAAAAGATTCTATCATTTCTGTATCCACAATTCAATATAGATGCATATATACCACATATATATTCTTCTTTTCCTCTCCTTTTTACCATAAAATGTGGAATACTCGAAGGGTCTTTTTTTTTTCGTCTTAGCTTCCACCTTTACAAATGAAAGCAGAGAAATATCTCATTATAATCTGTATTGCATCATTTTCTTTCTTTTTTCTCTTTCCTTAGGGCAGGGAAGACCCTCTATAACTAAAAAATGGAAATTCATAAATAATTGCTATAACTTCTAAGAAGATAATTAGAATTTTACCATTCTAATGTATATATATATAATGTATATATAGAAATATAAATTCTATACAAATTAATAAAATTCTAATCTAATAATTAGAATAAAAAATAGATTTCTAAATTTCATTTATAGAAACATATAAAATAAAGTTTACGATATATATGATATGTAGTAAAATACTATAGAATATATAAAAAAATATAGACTATTAATAGACTATTATTATATATAATATTAAAATAATAATAAAATAATAATAAATAAAAAAAAAACTTTCAAACAAATAAATATATATTATAATCAGGATAATGATTAATAGACGATAGCGATATATAAATTTGATTTATTTATCAATTAAATGTTTCTCACAGTATCTTAATTATATAGTAATCCTTTGCTTTGAATTGAAAAGTTATTTGAATTCTATTTTTTCTATATTCATATTCATTATGAATAGCTAAGACTGAATATGAATAGTTAATAGCTAAGATCCCCGCAGTTTACCGAATTCCTATGTATGTACAATTTCTCTTATGTCAGCCCGCTTAGCTCAGAGGTTAGAGCATCGCATTTGTAATGCGATGGTCATCGGTTCGATTCCGATAGCCGGCTTTTCTCTATTTGTTTGATTGATAATGTATCTTTGAAATCAAAGAATATTGAAAGGGCTTATTCCGCTTTTTCCAAGAGTCACTGATACCGATCTATTATGTCGTAGGAACTTCCAACTATGAAGAAAAATTGGAGGAATTAGATCTCTACAGAACAAATCAAGAAAGGCTCCTTTTTTTGTATTTTATATATACAATATAAATACAAAGGAGTTCAGAATATTGA